CGGAACGTAGGTTTTTATGATCCGATAAAGAATCAAAGTTATTTAAACGTTCCTGTTATTCTATATTTCCTTGAAAAGGGCGCTCAGCCCACAGGAACTGTTCGGGATCTTTTAAAAAAGGCAGAGGTTTTTAAGTAACTTGGTCCTAATCAAACAAAATTGAATTAAGGAAATAAAGAAATATAAAGGGATAGTAATTCTTATATAAATTTTTGTATTTATATATATACTTTTTTCCTTTTTTGGATTCTACTCATATCTATTTTTCATTGCTTCTATAAAATCTCATGTTCTAGAACGACAAAACTCGAGTTGCTTGATCCTAGAAATATAAAATTCTGGGAGTTCCTTCAATTGGTCGGTTTTCGTTGAATACTAATAAGTAATAACCAAGGAATCCTCCCTTTTTTATTCTAGTTACTTATTATTGATTATTGATTCAATCTGATATTTTTTTCTACTTGGTATTTTTTTATTCCTCTATCTAAACTTTTTTCAGCTATGTAGTGCCAATCCAACACAAGCCCTTTTTTAATAGTATTGAAAAAAATTCCATTTAGATTTATTTTGTTTTTCTGTTGTATTATTTTCTCAACATTTATATTGACAACAGTGTATCGAACAAATATAATTCATCGTGATAAGTCGATAAATTTATTTTTGTCCGAGCGGTTTGATTTTTACCTTATATTATTCAAATGATGGGATTCCTTGAATTCTCTTTGATATAATAAGAATAGGGGTTTTGATTTAAAAGTCGATAACATAAGAACGAAGAGGTGGTCTATAAATTTTGACATTTATCTATTTATCTATCTTTTTTTTATTGTATTTACATAAATTCGGGTTGCTAACTCAACGGTAGAGTACTCGGCTTTTAAGTGCGGCTAGGATCTTTTACACATTTGGATGAAGCGAGGGATTCGTCCATACCATCGGTAAAGTTTGGAAGACCACGACTGATCCTGAAAGGGAATGAATGGAAAAAATAGCATGTCGGATCAACGAAGAGTTCTGAGAATATTTCATTCTTTCCGAATCGGTACAAACCGTTGTGTTCTTTTTTGAAACGGAACAAAATGAATTCAATTTCAAGTTGAGTCGGATGAATAAATGGATATAGAGCCCTAATGGCTTCAATTTATTTATTTATTGAATATATGATATGATTATTGATTATAGGGAAAAAGCAACGAGCTTCTGTTCTTAATTTGAACGATTACCCGATCTGATTAAACGTTAAAAATGTATTAGTGCCTGATACGGGAAGGGATTATCCCATGAACGAATTCTTTATATTTTAATGAATCCTAACTATTGACATTTTCCATTATGGAATAGAAATGTGTGTGTAGAAGAAACAGTATATTGATAAAAAAATTCCAAAATCAAAAGAGCGATTAGGTTGAAAAAATAAAGGATTTCTAAGTCTTTTGTTATCCTATAACGAACATAAACTTATTCGTTTAAATGTAAAAGAGAGGATAGATAATCCATTGATAAGTTTACCTGTATCCCCGAGGTATCTATTCGTTTATTACTCGAATACCTCGTTTTGACTGTATCGCACTATGTTTCATTGATAACCCCCAAAATCCTCTACCTTTAGTTCAACTATAATTTCAAATGGAAGAATTCCAAAGATATTTAAAGCTAAATAGATCTCAACAACACTACTTCTTATATCCACTTATCTTTCAGGAGTATATTTATGCACTTGCGCATGATCATGGTTTAAATAGAAATAGATCCGTTTTGTTGGAAAATGCAGGTTCTAATAAGTTCAGCTTACTAATTGTGAAACGTGCAATTGAGCGAATGTATCAGTATGAACAGAATCATTTGATTCTTTTTGCTAATGATTTTACCCAAAATACCTTTTTTGGGCGCAACAAAAATTTTAATTTTCAAATGATATCAGAAGGATTTGCAGTCATTGTAGAAATTCCGTTTTATCTCCGATTATTATCTTCGCTAGAAAGGAAAGGAATAGTTAAATCTCATAATTTACGATCAATTCATTCAATATTCCCTTTTTTAGAGGACAAATTTTCACATTTAATTTATGTGTTAGAGATACTAATACCCTACCCAGTCCATCTGGAAATATTAGTTCAAACTCTTCGCTACTGGGTAAAAGACGCTTCTTCTTTACATTTATTAAGATTCTTTCTCCACGAGTATCGTATTTGGAATACTCCAAATAAAGCCAGTTCTTCTTTTTCAAAAAGAAATCAAAGGTTTTTCTTCGTCCTATATAATTCTCATCTATGTGAATACGAATCCATCTTCGTCTTTCTTCGTAACAAATCTTCTCATTTATGCTCAACGTCTTCTGGAACCCTTCTTGAACGAATCTTTTTCTATGGAAAACTAAAACATCTTGGACTTGTAGAAGCTTTTGCTAAGGCCTTTCAGGACAATCTATGGTTGTTTAAGGACCCTTTCATGCATTATATTAGTTATCAAGGAAAATCCATTCTCGCTTCAAAAGGGACGC